CTGGTAACAAGCAAGAAACTGATCCTAATACTAATAAGGATATTAATACACCTGATCAAACAGACGAAGTGACTTTGATGCGTTATTCACAACAATCAGATTTTCGGCGAGGTATAATCAAAGGTTCTATGCGGGCTCAAAGGCGTAAAATAGTAATTTTGAAATCGTTTCAAGCAAACGCGCATGCCCCTCTTTTTTTGAACAGAATGCAAAAATCCCCTCTTTTTTCTTTTGATATCTCCGGATTGATTAAACAAATTTTGAAAAATTGGGTAGGAAAAAGGAAAGTATTCAAAATTGTAGAGTATACAGAAGAGCAAACAAAAAGAAAAGAAAAAAACGAGGAGAACAAAAGAAAGGAGAAAGCACGAATAGAGATAGCAGAGGCCTGGGATACCATACCATTTATGCAAGTAATAAGAAGTTGCGTGTTAGTAACTCAATCCATTTTTAGAAAATATATTCTATTCCCTTTATTGATAATCACGAAAAATATTGGACGTATATTCCTATTGCAACTTCCTGAATGGTCTGAGGATTTACAGGACTGGAATAGAGAGATGTATGTTAAATGTACTTATAGTGGTGTTCCATTATCAGAAACAGAATTTCCGAAAAATTGGTTGACAGACGGTATTCAGATAAAAATCTTATTTCCTTTCTGTCTAAAACCTTGGCACAAATCGAAACTACGATACTCTCAGAACGATTTAATGAAAAAGAAAAAACAAAAAGATGATTTTTGTTTTTTAACCATTTGGGGAATAGAAGCTGAATTTCCTTTTGGTTCACCCCGAAAACGACCTTCCTTTTTAAAACCAATTTTCAAGGAATTCGAAAAACAAATTGGAAAATTAAAAAAGAAGTATTTTATAGTTCCAATAGTTTTCAAAGGAAAAACAAAATCATTTAGAAAAGCTTCAAAAGAAACAAAAAAATGGATTATCAAAAGTGTTAGTTTTATAAAAAAAAAAATAAAAAAACTTTCAAAAGTAAATCCAATTCTATTAGTTCAATTAAGAGAAGTATATGAATCGAGTGAAAATAAAGGAGAAAAAGATTCCATAATCAGCAATCAAATAATTCACAAATCCGTTAGTCAAATTGCATCTACTAATTGGTCAAATTATTCATTGACAGAAAAAAAGATGAAGGATCTGACTGATAGAACAAGTAAAATTCAAAATCAAATAGAAAGAATTAGAAAAGAGAAGAAAAAAGTCACTACAAGAATAAATAATATTAGTCCTAACAAAACAAGTTATAATGATAAAAGATTAGCAAAATTGAAAATATTAAAAAGAAGAAATGCTCGATTAATCTCTAAATTATCCCCTTTTTTGAACTTCTTCATTGAAAGAATATACACATATATGTTTTTATATATCATTAATATTCCCAGAATGAATATAGAACTTTTTCTTAAATCAACAAAAAAAATTATTGATAAATTCATTTACAATAATCAAAGAAAGCAAGAAAATATTAATAAAAAAAATAAAAATCCAATTCCGTTTCTATCAACTATAAAAAAGCCACTTGATAGTATTAGAAAAAAAAATTCACATTATTTTTATGACTTATCCTACATGTCACAAGCATATGTATTTTACAAATTATCAAAAATCAAAGTTAGTAACTCGTCTAAATTAAGATCTATTCTTCAATATCAAGGAATCCATTTTTTTCTTAAACCTGAAATAAAGGATTTTTTTGAAATAGAAGAGATGTTTCATTCGAAATTAGGAATTTCGAGTTATAAAATGAATCAATGGAAAGGATGGTTGAAAAGCTATAATCAATATGATTTATCTCAGATGAGATGGTCTAGATTAATATCAGAAAAGTGGCGAAATAAAGTTCGCCACTGTCGTATGACGAAAAAGGGAAATTTTAGCAAATGGCATTCATATGAAAAAAACGAATTAATTGATTCCAAAAAACAACAAAAAGTTGAAGTCGATTCATTAGTGAATAAATCGAATAAAAAAGATATTTTTCAAAAATACTATAGATATGATCTTTTATCATATAAATTTTTGAATTATAATTATGAAAATAAAACAGAATGCTTTTTTTCTAGATCTCCGTTTCAAGTAAATAAGAACCAAGAGATTTCTTATAACACACATAAAGACACCCTTTTTGATATGTTGAGGAGTATTTCTATCAATAATTTTCTAGGAAAGGTAGATATTCTACCTATGGAAAAAACTGCGGATAGAAAATATTTTGATTGGAAAATTCTCAATTTTTCTCTTATACAAAGGGTAGATATTGAAACCTGGATCACGATCGATACTAATAGAAATCAAGATACTCAGATGGGTACTAATAATTCTCAAATAATTAATAAAAAAGATCTTTTTTATCTTATTATTCCAGAAATCAATCCACCAAACTCCCACAAAGTTTTTTTTGATTGGATGGGAATGAATGAAAAAATGTTAAAGCATCCCATATCGAATCTTGAACTTTGGTTCTTCCCAGAATTTGTGTTACTTTATAATGCATATAAAACGAAACCTTGGTTTATACCAAGTAAATTACTTCTTTTAAATTTGAATAGAAATAAAAAAAGTAGTGAAAATAAAAAGATCAATGAAAAGCAAAAAAGAAGTTTTTTGATACCATCGACTAAAAATCATCGAAATCAAAAACAAAAAGAATCCACAGGCCGAAGATACCTTCGCTCTATTCTTTCAGAAGAAAAAGACATTGAAGACAATTATGAAAGATCAGACATGAAAAAAGGGAAAAAGCAAAAACAATACAAAAGTAACACAGAAGCAGAACTGGATTTCTTCCTGAAACGTTATTTGCTTTTTCAATTGAGATGGAACAATACTTTGAATCAAAAAATGATCAATAATATCAAGGTATATTGTTTCTTCCTTAGACTGATAGATCCAAGAAAAATTATTATATCCTCAATTCAAAAGAGAGAAATGAGTTTGGATATAATGTTGATTCAGAAGAGTTTAATTCCTACAGAATTGATGAAAAAGGGAGCATTGATTATAGACCCCATTCATTTGCCTGGAAACGACGATGTACAATTGATTATGTATCAAATCATAGGTATTTCCTTATTTCATAAGAGTAAGCACCGAACTAATCAAAAGTACCAAGAACAAAGATATGTTTCTAAGAATAATTTTTATGAAGCTAGTTCACCACATCAAAGAATAACTGAAACTAGGCACAAAGATCATTTAGATTTGCTTGTTCCTGAAAATATTTTATCGTTTAGATGTCGTAGAAAATTGAGAATTCTAATTTGTTTCAATTCAAAGAATAGGAATGGTGTAGATAGAAATTCAGTATTTTGGAACGAAAAGAAGGTAAAAACCAGCAACCAAGTTTCGGCTGATAATAAACATCTGGATAGAAAGAAAAAGAAATTGATTAAATTAAAGCTTTTTCTTTGGCCTAATTATCGATTAGAAGATTTAGCTTGTATGAATCGTTCTTGGTTTGATACCAACAATGGGAGTCATTTTTGTATATTAAGGATACAGATGTATCCACGAATTAAAAATTCGTGAATAATACACTTTTTCACTATATGCTTACTATATACTTATATGCTTACTATATGCTTATAGGGTATATGAAAGCAACCAAATACACACATCACATGTCTTACATTTCATTCGAATAGCCAATACGAAATTTGTCTCAATTAGATCGCAAAAGAAATCAACAGAACCTGCTTCATTTTCGGTCTAAATTTTTCGATGCGAAAATGTACCAATCCTTTTCTATCCTCTATCTAAATCCAATTTTAAATTGGATTGGTTGATTTGACTTCAGAAAATTAGGAGTTAATAAATTATATTATTGTATATACCACACCACATTAAAATGAATGGCATTATTATTACTGATCAGTAAAATCCATATCTGAAAAAAGGGGGGCAAAAGCATTTTTTTATGGTCAAAAATTCATTCATTTCTATTATTTATCAAAAAGAAAACGAAGAAAACAGAGGGTCTGTTGAATTTCAAGTATTCAGTTTCACCACTAAAATAAGGAGACTTACTTCACATTTGGAATTGCACAAAAAGGACTCTTCATCTCAGAGAGGTTTGCGAAAAATTTTGGGAAAACGTCAACGGCTGCTGGCTTATTTGTCAAAAAAGAATATAGGGCGTTATAAAGAATTAATTGGTGAGTTGGGTATTCGAGAAATAAAAACTCGTTAATTTGAAGTGTGATACCATTTAAACTTATTCATTTCAATTTTGATGAACTTCTTTTTACTTTCAGAACCGCATGGAAGAATGACTCGGGAAAAAAACTTATGATTGCATCAACTACAAGAAAAGACCTCATGATAGTCAATATGGGCCCTCACCACCCATCAATGCATGGTGTTCTTCGACTGATAGTTACTCTCGACGGTGAAGATGTTATTGACTGTGAACCAATATTGGGTTATTTACATAGAGGGATGGAGAAAATTGCGGAAAATCGAACAATTATACAATATTTGCCTTATGTAACGCGTTGGGATTATTTAGCTACTATGTTCACAGAAGCAATAACTGTAAATGGACCGGAACAGCTAGGCAATATTCAAGTACCTCAAAGGGCTAGCTATATCAGAGCTATTATGTTGGAGTTGAGTCGTATTGCTTCCCATTTGTTATGGCTCGGCCCTTTTATGGCAGATATTGGGGCACAGACTCCTTTCTTCTATATTTTTCGAGAACGAGAATTGATATATGACCTATTCGAAGCTTCCACCGGTATGCGTATGATGCATAATTATTTTCGTATCGGAGGAGTAGCTGCTGATCTACCTCATGGCTGGATAGATAAATGTTTGGATTTTTGCGATTATTTTTTAACCGGGGTTGCTGAATATCAAAAGCTTATTACACGAAATCCTATTTTTTTAGAACGAGTTGAAGGCGTAGGCATTATTGGCGCAGAAGAAGCACTAAATTGGGGTTTATCAGGACCAATGCTACGAGCTTCCGGAATACAATGG